TGCTTGTGAAGTATGGAAAGAGATCACATTCGATTTCGACCCAGTGGATAAGCTAGATAAAGAGACAAAATAAGCGCGTATAATTCAGCAATTCCCGTTTGTTCTCCTAATTGATTGCAATGAAACTTGGCCCAATCTTTTCCTCAAAAAAAAAAGAAAGATTGGGCCGAATCGAATAAAGAATAAACATCTTATACTAATCCTATACTATGAACTCTGAGGGTCTTTGTGTAATTGCATATATCTTTTATATGTACAGACCTTACGATATACAATAATACGATATACAATAAGATATACAAGTATATACAAAATATAAACATAAGAAGATAAGATCGAAGGAAAACTAAATAACTTATCTATTCTATTATTTATTGTTGGAACCATAGGTTGAATTATGGATCCTTGGGATTGGATTAGCGGATCCTTTTATATTCCTGAGTTTCAGGCCATAGATCAAGCCAAGGGAAGGATCCCTTCTATCCCTATCCTGTATATTGTCTTTTTTGTTCCCTGTTGTAATATAAACTCATTTTCTTATTTGACTATATGACACGAGATTCTACGAGACGAGAATTCCTTTTTAATTTATGGAAATAAACAACTACGTATCTTTTTGCTGAGAATTGAGAGTTTTCCATGAGAGAAACCTGTCTTTATATATCTTTTTTTGAGAAAAAGATTCTATCATAATATTGAAATGATTCACCGGATTCCTTAAAAGGAGAATCCTTTATTTTCAAGACTCACTCGTTTTTCATTAACAATCTTAATGATTGGATCATATGCTTCATTTGAATTCTGATGAGAAATCAAAATAAAGAAAAAAGAAATAGTAAAATGATTTTTTCTTCATCGAATGACTATTCATCTATTAGTATTAGGTTTTCATAAAATAGGGGGCAGAAAGAATCTATGAAAAAATGTTGGTTCAATTCGATGTTGTCTAACAATAAGTTAGAACATAGGTGTGGACTAAGTAAATCAATGGATAGTCTTGATGCTCTTGGACATACCAGTGGAAGTGAAGAAACTCTTATAAATGATGCGGAGAAAGAGATTCCTAGTTGGGACAGTTATAGTTTCAGTAATATTAATTATCTAAATTATTTATTTGATAGCAGGAATATTTGGAGTTTGATCTCTGATCATACTTTTTTAGTTAAAAATAGTAATGGTGACACTTATTCTGTATATTTTGATATTGAAAATCATATTTTTGATATTGACAATGACAATGCTAGTTCTTTTTTGAGTGAACTAGAGATTCTTTTTCCTAGTTATTTGAATAGTGGGTCTGATAGTAGTAATTACTACTATTGTTATTCCATGTATGATACTCAATCTAATTGGAATAATCACATTAATAGTTGCATTGATAGTTATCTTCGTTTTGAAATCAGTCTTAATAGTGACATTCCCAGTGGTATTGACAGTGACATTTCTAGTTTCATGGAAAGTACAAGTAGTATTGAAAGTGGAAATTCTAGTATCGAAACTAGTAGTAGTTATTTCAATATAAGCGAAAAATCTAATGATTTCGATCTAAATACAAAATACAAACAGTTATGGGTTCAATGTGAGAATTGTTATGGATTAAATTATAAAAAATTTTTTAGTTCAAAAATGAATATTTGTGAACACTGCGGATTTCATTTGAAAATGAGTAGTTCAGATAGAATCGAACTCTTTATTGATCCTGGCACTTGGGAGCCTATGGATGAATATATGGTTTCTATGGACCCCATTGAATTTCATTCAGAGGAGGAACCCTATATAGATCGCATTTCTTTTTATCAAATAAAAACGGGTTTAACTGAAGCTGTTCAAACAGGCGTAGGTCAACTAAACAGTATTCCCATAGCAATTGGAGTTATGGATTTTCAGTTTATGGGAGGTAGTATGGGATCCGTAGTAGGTGAGAAAATAACCCGTTTGATCGAGTATGCTACTAATCGATCTCTACCTATCATTATTGTGTGTGCTTCTGGAGGAGCACGCATGCAAGAAGGGAGTTTGAGCTTGATGCAAATGGCTAAAATTTCTTCTGCTTCATATGATTATCAATCAAATAAAAAGTTATTCTATGTATCAATCCTTACATCTCCTACAACTGGCGGAGTTACAGCAAGTTTTGGTATGTTGGGAGATATCATTATTGCTGAACCTAATGCCTACATTGCGTTTGCGGGTAAAAGAGTAATTGAACAAACATTGAAAAAGACAGTACCCGACGGTTCACAAGTGGCTGAGTATTTATTCCATAAGGGCTTATTCGACCCAATCGTACCACGTAATCCTTTAAAAGGTGTTCTGAATGAGTTATTTCAGCTACACGGTTTCCTTCCCTTGAATCAAGATTAAAAGAAAGATTTGAAAAAAGATTGAGATTCTTCATTTTCAAATGGAAGTATATCACTAGTTTCAGTTCTTTTTATTTGTAGCGAATACGCATTTAGTTCATTATAATGAAAAAAACAAAACTAAGAAGTTGGTGTTTTCTTTGGGGATATCAGTTATAAGTGTAGTAAGAGTCAGAACTTTTTGATAATGACTTTTTACCCCGGATCCTTTTTTTATTCTACCTCTCTTCCTGATTAGGAATAAGGAATAAGCATCCCTTTATCGACAGATAAAAAAAAATCCTTCCGATAGAACTACGGGAAATAGATAAAAAAAGATATCAAAAATATGAAAATAAAATATTCAATAATAAATAAAAAGAAAGAATAAATCTCAAATCAAATAAATAAAATAGAAATTTAAAATAACAAATAATAAGAATATAGAAGTTCTTTCTATTTAGCGAGAACCCCCATTTTTCACTAGGAATCCCTGTTTGTTGGATAAGATTGGTTAAAGTCGGGAACTCATAAGAAACTCTTTTCTATCTTTCCTTTCAAAACAAAAAAGGTGTTTTGAAAGGAAAGACGATGAAGATAAGGATGGGAGAAGAAGAATCCAATTTCTGAAAGCGGATTCTCGTACATATTTGTAGAGGAATAGGTACACTTCATTGAGTTCTAGATTCGTTATTGATTTTATTGATTATTAAATACTTCATATTAATATTATCTTAATATTCTTTCTAATAGATAGACTTATCATAAGATATCTTTCATCTTTATAATTATAATTTATAATTATAATAGGTACAAATATGAAATCGAGGTATCCATTCTATGATAGATTTGAACTTTCCCTCTATTTTTGTTCCTTTAGTGGGCCTAGTCTTTCCGGCAATCGCAATGGCTTCTTTATCTCTTTATGTCCAAAGAAATAAGATTGTCTAAATATGATGGGACCAAATCTCATCAATTTCTTTCAACACTGGTTCATCATACAGATACTCTTTTTTCATGTAATATGGTAGGATATATGATATGTGGCCTTTCCAAAAACAAATGGAAGAGTTGTTTTGTTATGTATGCTGATGCATAATATACGCATTAATGCATGTATATGCGATTATAGTTTAATCAATTAAATGATTAAATTCAAAACGATCAGCAAATCTTTTTTGAAAAATCTTTGAAATAGAAACTCAATTTATCTAACCCATTATTCCTAATGGTTCCTGTCGGAATGCTGCTAGTTGATGAAAGTTACTTCGGGATCAAGCTCGAGTCAAATCCATTTGGATTATTCTCTCAATTACAATCGAATGCAATTGGATCTAGTATAGTATGAACTGGCGATCAGAACATATATGGATAGAACTTATAACGGGGTCTCGAAAAACAAGTAATTTTTGCTGGGCCTTTATCCTTTTTTTAGGTTCACTAGGATTCTTAGTGGTTGGAACTTCCAGTTATCTTGGCAAGAATCTGATATCCGTATTTCCGTCTCAGCAAATTCTTTTTTTCCCACAAGGGATCGTGATGTCTTTCTATGGGATCGCAGGTCTATTCATTAGTTCTTATTTGTGGTGCACAATTTCATGGAATGTAGGTAGTGGTTATGACCGATTTGATAGAAAAGAAGGGATAATGTCCCTTTTTCGTTGGGGATTTCCTGGAAGAAATCGTCGCATCTTCCTTCGTTTCTTTCTGAAAGATATCCAATCAATAAGAATGGAGGTGAGAGAGGGTCTTTTTCCTCGTCGTGTCCTTTATATGGAAATCAGGGGCCAAGGAGCCATTCCCTTTACCCGTACTGATGAGAATTTGACTCCACGAGAAATTGAACAAAAAGCTGCCGAATTGGCCTATTTCTTGCGTGTACCCATTGAAGTATTTTGAAATGAACTGAAGAAGAAATCTCAGCATGAGAGAAGGAACTTAATACATCTCAAAAGCAGGAGGACATATATGGAACAATATTAATAAAATCTAATATAACTAATCAAATAAAATATATTCAAAAAAGAATATATAATATATATATATTAAGGAGAATAGAAACTATTTGTACACAAAAACTATTTTGTATACGCATACACATGGCGTCCAGCTTCATTCTTTATACTAGTAAAATATATAATAAGTATAGATTCATCAAATATCCTAACATGTCTTTTATTTTCGTAAAGCATAATTCCTCTTTTTAGCCTTTGAATTGATACCCTATCCCCGCGCTGCGGTTAGACAGTAAAATCTTTCGAATTCAAAATAGAAATAAAAGAATTAAAGGATCTGGTAGGGTTCGTCTTTAAATCCAAATTATATTTGTTAGTTCAAATGGGTTTTTGAGTCTTCATCGAAAGGAAGAAATGAAGGGGAAATCGGTTACAATTTGCCTAATTGCGATCTCTGGAATATGGAAAGAATATTTACTGCTTTTTTTTCATTCGAAAAGGGTCTTTCTTGTATATTCTATTCTATATTCTTTTATATCCAAAGACTCAATTCTTACACAAAAACAAGAATAGGAAAAGATCCATAGGTTCGATACCTTATTCTTGTTAGAGTTATAGGCTCTTGTTATATGATTCGTGCTTCATAGAAATCTCAGATAGAATCGACGAATGAAACAGGTTCATTAACAATTCACATCACGGATACAGAATGAAAAAAAAGAAAGCATTGGCTTCCCTCCCATATCTTGTGTCTATACTCTTTTTGCCCTGGTGGGTTTCTTTCTCATTTAAGAAATGTCTAGAAACTTGGGTTCTTAATTGGTGGAATACCAGGCAATATGAAATCCTTTTGAATGATATTCAAGAGAAAAATGTTCTAGAAAAATTTATGGAATTAGAAGAACTATTCCTTTTGGACGAGATGATAAAGGAGTACTCAGAGACACATATGCAAAGGCTTCGTATAGGAATGCACAAGGAAACAATACAATTAGTCCAAAGACAAAATGAATCTCATTTCCATATCATTTTGCATTTCTCTACAAATCTAATCTGTTTCGCTATTCTAGGTGGTTATTTTTTTCTGGGTAATGAAGAACTTTTCATTCTAAATTCTTGGATTCAGGAATTTCTCTATAACTTAAGTGATACAATCAAAGCTTTTTCGATTCTTTTAGTTACTGATTTATGGATCGGATTTCACTCGACCCATGGTTGGGAACTAATGATTGGTTTGATCTACAACGATTTTGGATTGGCTCAGAATGATCAGATTCTATCCGGTCTTGTTTCCACTTTTCCAGTCATTCTAGATACAATTGTGAAATATTGGATCTTCCATTTTTTAAATCGTGTATCTCCTTCGCTTGTAGTAATTTATCATTCAATGAATGAATAATTCATCAGATCTTTTGATATCAATCAAATCAGAATCTTTTTTTGTGTATAAAGAAATCATTTTTCATCTTACTTATTCTTTATACTTCTACCTTTTCAATTCAAGGTATTCATACTATTCATACTATATTCCATCAGTACAATTCTTTCAGTACAATCAATACAAAGGCAAACTTGTGGATAGGGAATTCTACTAGCTACCTATCAAATTTATTGTAGAAATTTCGGGGATCGATGATTGGACCATGCAAAATAGAAATACTTTTTCTTGGGTAAAAGAACAGATGACTCGATCCATTTATGTATCGATCATGATATATGTAATAACTCGAGCATCTATTTCAAATGCATATCCCATTTTTGCGCAGCAGGGTTATGAAAATCCACGAGAAGCAACTGGGCGAATTGTATGTGCCAATTGCCATTTAGCTAATAAGCCCGTGGATATTGAAGTTCCGCAAGCTGTACTTCCTGATACTGTATTTGAAGCAGTTGTTCGAATTCCTTATGATATGCAACTGAAACAAGTTCTTGCTAATGGTAAAAAAGGAGCTTTGAATGTAGGAGCTGTTCTTATTTTACCCGAGGGATTCGAATTAGCTCCCCCCGATCGTGTTTCTCCCGAAATGAAAGAAAAGATGGGCAATCTTTCTTTTCAGTGTTATCGTCCTAATAAAAGAAATATTCTTGTGATAGGTCCTGTTCCCGGTCAGAAATATAGTGAAATCGTCTTTCCTATTCTTTCCCCCGACCCTGTTACGAAAAAAGACGTTCACTTCTTAAAATATCCCATATATGTAGGTGGGAACAGAGGGAGGGGTCAGATTTATCCTGATGGTAGCAAGAGTAACAATACAGTTTATAATGCTACATCCGCTGGTATAGTAAGCAGAATAGCACGTAAAGAAAAAAAAGGGGGATATGAAATAACCATAGTTGATGCATCAGAAGGACGTCAAGTGGTTGATATTATACCTCCAGGACCAGAACTTCTTGTTTCAGAAGGTGAATCCATCAAGCTTGATCAACCATTAACAAGTAATCCAAATGTAGGAGGTTTTGGTCAGGGAGACACAGAAATAGTGCTTCAAGATCCATTACGAGTCCAAGGCCTTCTGTTCTTCTTGGCATCTGTGATTTTGGCACAAATCTTTTTGGTTCTGAAAAAGAAACAGTTTGAAAAGGTTCAGTTGTACGAAATGAATTTCTAGATCTAGAAATTCATTAAAATAAAGTTGGTAAAAGTGCCAAATTATTGTTGATCAATAGAATGATATATGATTCTAAAAATTCTATAAGTCTTTTCTTTATTTGTTTTTTTTATACTCTTTTTTATTTTGCGGGATGTCTGAAACTCATTACTTGTATACCATTCCTAATGATAGAAAATCAGTATACAAATACAAAGGAATAGAATACAAGACGACACAAGAAAAGTCTTTTCTTGTGTCGTCTTGTATCGAAAGAATCATGATTCCTTCTCCTGAATGATAGAAAATCAGTATACAAATACAAAGGAATAGAATACAAGACGACACAAGAAAAGTCTTTTCTTGTGTCGTCTTGTATCGAAAGAATCATGATTCTTCTCCTGTTTGCCAAAGATTCTTATTCCTTGTTTTCTTTTCCGGGTATAATTGAACAAATAGAACTTCTTCAATTCACTTCAACTTATAACTTAGGAAAAGAATTAAAACAAAAAAAGGTTTCTCTTGTTTTATTTCTTCGGCTGAAAAGCGTATTAGATCTTTACGCATATCAGTAAATCTTTTCTTTATCTATATCAGAAATAGTAGTTTTTTTCT